CCATAACCCTCCCGGTAAGGAAGAGAGGAAAAGGGTGCTGTCATCTATCTCGACCAGTTTACCGAGGCGTTGAAAATCCAGACCGGCTCAGAGAATCACTGGCGCTATTTAGCCCTTCGTTTCGCCATTCGAAGTACTACCTCTGCCTTCCCTTTTTGTAACATACCCAGGCGCCCTCCATTCCAATCACTAAGAAAAAAAAATACCAATCAAAGCCCTATCTAAGTAAAGCTTCGTCTGTTATTTTTCCGGCCCCAGGGGAGTTTACTCAAACCATTCCCCAGTCTTCCGCACTGCTCAAGTAAGTGTGCGACTCCGTATGAGGACCTCCTTCCCTTCTGCCCACTCTCCGTTCACACGGTTCTCAAAGCAGAGGAGGAAGGGTGGGCCGCAGGTACCACGAGCCCTCTGTCCCACACATCTATCCAGAAGCAAGTGTAGTTCACCGGTTCCACCGAATGCTCCTATCTCTCGGCAAAGATCGTGTGAGTGTGCAGTTATGCTTCGGATGCTTCGCCATAGAATAGATCGACCCAGTTCCCGTTCTTTTCCGGTGCACTCGCTTTATATCTCCGACACACAAGGAAGGACGCGGTGGGAAGGAAGCTGCCCTAGCCTCTGTCCGGCCGATCATTCCGCTGGCATCTTGCATTCACGCCTCCGTTTGACTGCCGCTCGGGGATGGAGTTGTAGATACGTTAGTCTTAGCGGATCGTTGGCTCCACCTGTTATCTCCTTCTACGACATGCTGTTGTCGTCGCCATATTCAATATGTAACTTAGTCATCTCTGCCTCGCTGCGGGTCAGCACCTCCGAAAGAAACGGAGGACTTCATTCAGTGACTCCGCGATCGCCCTCTAAACGATCAGAATAAGGTAAAGCTTGAAGATAAGTTTTGTACTCTATTAATTTCTCAGTCCCTCTAGTCGGGTGGGCGCCGGCCGGTCTTTCGACCAGATCCCCCTAAAAACCGTACGTGCGGGTCTCCCCGCATGCGGCTCACGCCATTCGAGGTGGCCCAGCCCAGCATTCATTCGCAAATCCTGTAGTGAAATTGAGACTGCTCGACCTCGGAAGCTAATTCGCGTGTAGGCTGCGCTGTCTGTCGTACCGTTGACTCTATCTATTCATTGAATTCACTTTCATTCATTTTTTTTTATAGGCTTGCTCCCTCTTTTTCCAAGAATTAATGCACTTCCCCTTGACTTCAGAGGGCCTTCTCTAATAGGGGAAAAGTCTTCCATTTCCGTCAAATGACCCGGCCCCCCCTGGCTCTTCCACCGTCCAGGCTCCCTTTCCTACCTATGCTATGCTCCCCCGGCACAGGCCTACCACGCTTCGCGCCTGCGGCGTTTTCGCCGGACGGTCTTTGCCAGTAGTGCCATCCTCCCCGCAGGCTGTATGGGCGGGTTGTCCCTCGCTGCTGCGTTCTGTTAGGCTATGGATTACAGGAACAAATGTAGTTGAATGAGACAGCAGGCGGGTTACACGTTCCGCTGTGCCGAGATGTGAGGTGCAGGTGGTGATGATCACCCCGGGGTATGCGCTAGCGCCCTTGACAGGCACTCCAGGACCCGCCAACGCTCATGAAAACCCGGGTCGGTCGGTCCTCCATTCATCTGACCGGAGGTGTGGATAACGAGGCCACCTTCACAACCTTCTCCCTTCTGTCCTTATGTTGTAGTAAGGTAGGGCGGTTCGCTTGAGTTGCTCAACCGCCCCTTAGCCCGGTGCTCATGACGCGCTACGGGACCTCCACCGTGCCGGGGGACCAAGCAGGGCATAGCTAGCGGCATAGGAGCCGACTCGGCGTCAGCGGCTTCGTGCCGCACTGGAGTGATCCAATATGTGGTTCCGCACGTTCCACCACTTCTCCGTTCATTTCCAATACTGATCGTGAAACACCATGAGCAGCAGGATGTTGAGGTCCGAAATTCGAAGTGAAATTTTTGATTTGCCCGTTCCTAGTCGTCATGGGAAAAAAGGAAGAAATAAGAAAGAGATTATTCCCTAAGAGCTTGTCCAGTACTACCAGTACCAGAAATGCATCTCCTTGCGTGCGAGAGACTTCTATGCCAGCCGTTATTCCCGGCTCTGTTATGAAAGAAAGCGGCAGACTCATCTTACAGGTGTTCCCTAATGAGGGATTTTAGGGGATTAGGGTTCTCCTTTATCTCCTCCACCCATCCGCGGAGGGTTTCAATATCACCGCAGATATTTTCAGATCGCGAGACATAATGTTCTCTGCGACACTGGAATAGATTTCTTCCATTTCCGGAAAGTGAACGGAAAGCCGCCCTTCCCCTTCTCACAATATTCCCGAACTTGCTCAAGAATCAATGAATGGCACTTCGAAGTGCCTCACGTTGGGGGATCGGCGTGGGGAACTTCCACCGGTTCTGGACTGGAGCCAGCGGGTTCTGAATGACCTCCCTCTCACGGTGAAAAAAGTGGTTAACCATCTCGAAGAAATCCATATCGTCCACCCGAAAAACGTGTCTCAACTACAGCCAACTAACTCCCCAGTTTCCCTATCGAAAAACCAACCCTACTTAATTTGTTCTAGAAATGCTAACCAAGTTACACACTGGGGCCATGGGTCATGAAAGAGGTTGACCCCCATCCCCCTTCACTATGTATGGCCAATGAACTCCTCGCTTTAGTCCGTTCTTTTCCTTCTTTGGGCTCGGGTCGATAGTAGCCGTGGTAGTAATGTCCCGGAGCCCGGCTACCGACCCGAGGCGCTGATCGGGAAAGTCATAAAGGGACGTTAAACGTAATTCTAGAAGGGCGTTACCACAAAAAAAAATCCTAGTCTTGGTAGTTTACTTGCTTACTTGTTAGAGTCAGGCAGTTGAAGTGAAAGTTTATTAGACTAGTCCCACTAAGATGGCGGGGAAACTGACTTCCGAGAGAGCTGCTTTCGCCTCGGTAATTACCTAACGAGAGAGAGCCGATGCCAAAGTCGCCCTTTACGCGAGGGAACGCCAGACAGACTGACCTCTGCTTGCTAACTACGTTTTTTTATATAGACTGGAAGCTAGAGAGAGACTATACTAAGGTATAGTGCCGCTACCAGAGAAGGCTGTTTCATGCTAGGCGTCCAGACCTACTACGCCCGAGCCGCATCCCCGGCACACTTGCTATATCCACTAAGGCTTCACATCCCACTTCATCCTACCAACTATACCTTATATAAATAGCCGTTCTATAACAATTCAAGACAACAAGAAAGCAAAATATTTGATCAGACCTTTTCTTATTTTTATTTCTTCTTTTTCCTTCCATGGAACGGAACCTTATTTGCCTTCGCCTCAGTAGCCGCTTTTGCTTATGGTAAATCTGTATCCGCTGCTGTCTCCCCAGAGACTTATGGTGGGTTTCAATAGATCTCTTTTCCACCTAGGTCAAAGGGGTATGCCGCTATGCTACACCGAAGTATGCTCCTAGGTAAGCGACTGCCTTTGGATCCGCCTCTCGAGCACGAGGGTCGTATTCATAAAAGGCTATCGATCATGAAGGTTTGCCTATGGCTCTGTATCTACCTCTGTCTGCTGGTGCTTATTTTGATAAGCTGCAGGATCAATGGCTTAAACTACAGCTTCTTCAACGCTTCTCCTGCGACTTGTTCTCCTTTCGTCCTTGCTCCTGCACGCACCTAAAGGTACAGTATCTAAACGCTCCTTCTGTTCTTGGGAAAGGGGGCCCAAGGCTCATCCTTATGCTTTCGGTTTTCGAGTGAAAAACAGAGTTGGGGAGACCTGTCAAGCTTTAGGATAGCTCTTTTCAAAATAGATTCTTGTAATAGAAGCTAAGCTTTTATACCGAATCGGGTTTGTTGATGGAATCATAGCCGGGCCGGAACTCTTGATCTATCAATAGAGGGTGAGAACTCAATCAGGAAGGACTGCTAGTCATCACCGAGGGTATGACCAAGGAACTGCTGCTGAGAGCGATAGACTTTCCAACTGAGATGGAGAGAACTCTCTTTCAATCGCCGATGCTAAAACAAAGAGGGCGTAGACCCGAGGGGAGGTTGAGTCAGCAGCTAGTTTTGCCGGAATAGGAATAAACGATGCAATTGAATCTGTTGGAGGCAGGTAGAGCAATAGACGGAATGAGTCTTTGTTTCAATATCCCCTGCTCTTGTTGAGTCTACTGTTCATGGCATGGTTTGGTGGGACCAAGAATTGCTCTTGTTCCCGGACCAGGAAGTTTTTGCATTGATGCCGGGAAAACTCTCTTTCTCTTTGAAGGAATCCGCATGGAAGGCTCTCGACCGGGTCATGGCATTGCTCTGGAGTGGAGCCGGGGAAGGAGCGAAGGGCAGAGGATTTAGCTTTGGCTTTGGTTCGGTTGACCGTATGACTATAGTTTATGTGGTCTTGTTCAAATAGAATAGGTCCCTTTGGGTGCTATCACATAGCCCTAAGCAGGGCAAGGAAGGTCTCTACAACAAAGAGATATGCCAATTAGCGGCACACTGACTATACCCCTATTTTCGTTAAATCCTATAAAAACTCTTATCTTAGTGACTCTTCTCAAATCTCTTTAGGGAGTGAATGACTCTTGGGTATGGCGGAAGAAGAAAGAATAAGTAATAAATACGACTAGACTTTTAGCTTGAAGGTGGGCTTTAGTCTTTTAACAACCGATCTTGCGACATCAAGTTGTCAATCCGGGCATCGAGTTGCCTTTTTTTTAGTATCCCTTTAGAGCAGAGCGTCTTTCCTATCTCTCCAGGCTAGTCTCTTAGATAGCAAGTCAAAGGAGTGTTGTTCGAATTCTACACCATCCTCCGTCGCTGTCTGAAACGAGAATTCATTGTCATCCTCCCTTAGCCGATTGCTCACTATCAACCACTTAATCCTTCTCAGACATCTTATCCTCCTTGATAACCAGACTAACCACTTCAGGCTGCACAATAGAGATCGAGATAGCCTCGTAAGCATGATTCTTAGTCTCGTGGTTGAGATCCGTGAGCGAGACCCAAGCAGGAGGGAGAAGCAAAGGTAGAAAGAGCAGAAAGGCAGCATTCTATCTCCGCTGCTATATCAAGATGATCTATAGCATCATAGATAGAGACAAAGCTACATATAGATGAATGAGGATCAATATCGTTCCCTCATGAAAGGTCAGTTCAAGAAGAATCGCAATATCAGTTGTTGGAATCTGCTGCTCTCGAATTCGCTGTGCCAATCCGCTCTTTGGCTGTTAGCAAGAAGACGATAGGAGTGAACAGCGGATTCTCCGATCGGCAAATCCGCTGTTGTCTAGATAGATAGAATAGATGTCGCACAATCGGTTGTCGCATTATCCGCTGCGTTAAGTTTGTAAATCGAATAAATAGAATAGAAGAGAGGAGACTCCCTTGTTTCTTTCTCCTCGGATCCGGTCTGTAACCCCCCGAACGAAGGGGGACCCCGGGATCGCCAATTGCCCTATCTTGATACCTTTTAGAGAGCCTAGTCGTTTCACTCCGCCCCCCATCAAAAAAAGATATTGCAGGGGCTTCCTTACTTAGACATGAATCTAAGGACCACTTCCTCTTTTGAATCCATAAAAAAAAATTGCTATACTTCCTGTGCCCTTACCCCGAATGCTTTAGGAGTTACTGCTTTATGAGTTATTTAGTTATGACTTAGGAGTGTTGGGAGGTTTCCTATGAGTTCTGAGTGAAAGCTGTAACTAAATAGCTAGAGAAAGTATAATAAACTATCCTATCCTATGTCTTTTCTCTTTACATATCGGTACGTTAAACAACTTTATGGCCTGAAGACTTGAAAGACCTTTAGTTCACACCTCCTAGAAAGAGTCTTGTATCAAAAAAGATGTCCTACTTCCAGGACTACTGATGAAAGAAAGTTACTGGCTTACAACATAAAGATAACTTACGTTTATCTAACTGGATTGCCTATCACTAACAGACTAGCTGAACATGAAGAAACATCTATGATTCCAGTGATCACTTAGTGTAACATCAGAGGATATAATCTAACTAACAATCAGACTACTCGCTGGCAGGAAAGCTAACTGGCGAACTTGCTGGCCTTAATTCATTGACTACCGTAGATAACTATGATAACTTAGAAAACTCCCCTACTGCTGAAAGCACTACAGCTTACTTCCTCAACTAAACTGAGATGCGCTTTTCATTCTTCTATATGTAGCAATATCCGCTGTTATCGAGTCATCTAGAGCTTCCGACCTTCATTCACTAGATGTAAGGAAACCTTCCTAAGGGGGAAACCCGCATACCCACTTTTCCCCTCCCCCCCCAGCGCTAGGTCCTTAGAGGCCTCTTCCCTTTCTTCTTGTATGAGAAGAGAGGGAGACTACACCTTCTTCTGTCGGAATACGAAGAAGAAAAAAGTGACAGATTTGTCCATCAGTAATGGGGATCACATTGGTGGGAATATAGGAAGCTGAAGGACTAAAATTTCAATGTGCCCAATTGAAAATAGTTGTTTTTTATATTTATAGTATAAATCTTTTTAAAAGTAGATAGAGGATGTGTGGGCATCCGCGCGACACAATTCCTCAAGCATCTGAGACAGTTTATGGTAAGGATACTCAGTTTGCCTATTCGTAAGGCCCAATAATTGCATTTTTTTTCTCGCCAAAAGTACGCGGCGGAATCCAATTGCGCCATTCGATCGACAATCTGCCCTTTTAGTTGAGCGATCGCTCGCGCTTCCTCCATCCATAAGCAGCTTGTCCGCATTTGCTTGAGGGAATGGGCGTAATCGATACAGAATCCTATCCTCCGCTTCCGAGAGAGCTTGATCCACTACCTCCTTCGGGTGGTCCGATGTGGAGGAGGCAGGCTCCGGCTCAGCCGCTGGAGGACGATTTAAGTCAATGTCCCACCGAGGGCAAGGTTTTGATGAGCTTGATTCCCCGGAAGTCCCCCACAATTAGAAAGGGGAAAACAAGATCTCCAAAAAGAATACCCAAGCGATTAAGTAGATAGATGCGCAGGAAATAAAAAAAGAAGGAGATGCAAAAGAAAATAGAAGGGAGAGATACACAAAAAAGACAAAAGCCTTATTTCTTTCTTTCTTAAACCATCATAACAAAAACGGTTCAAACATCAAAGAGGTTTTCCTACAAGGACCAGATTCTGACCTGTTATCATACTCGCGGTTATTCCGTCAGATCCTATAGTCCTTGCTAAAGCTACTGCGATCAGACAAGGAAGACAGCGAAGGGAAGAATTGAAATGGAAATGGATCATTGTGCTATCTGGTTTACCCTTTATCCCACTTATTCCTTTCCGCTACCCTTTCTTTCTTTAGAGCAAGAAGCGGAACTATAGAGATGATATGAAAGTTTTGTCTTACGAATCGGAAGATGTCCAACAGCCACGAAGGAAGGTTGCTCCCAATCTTACTATAAGTAAGTCATTTTTGATTTTTCAAGCGAAACTACGAGGTTGAGGGAGCCGCTCCGAGTGTGAGAATCCGATGCCGGGGTGATGGGAGGGGGGTCAGAGAAGCGAGATTTTTGTATGCATGAGGAAAGAGGAGATTGTTAATAGAAAGCTAATAAGCTCTTTTTCTTTTTGTTTGGGCTTCCCCTTTTTCAATCACCTCCTACCTTATGGAAAGCCCACTGCTGAAGACCCTCAATCGAAAGGTCAAGGATTGTTCGTGCTGTTCCGTATATAGATAACACCATCTCCGGTTCTTGGAAACCCACCGCTCTTCTTCTTATCGCTCTGCTTCTAGCTATTCGGATAGACCACACCTCAGAAAGAAAGTAAGCTATTCTATTCCATATCATGGCAGCAATCCCGGGAATGGGCATCCATTATCAGATGTCTAGGCACAAAAAGAGAGATATGCCAGAAAGACAGGATACAGGTACTCTACGGGAGAAGGGCTTGGATTTGGCACGCGGAAACCCTAAGTCCCCTGTTCCCTTTCTTATGATAAAAGAGATTGTTGAGTCCAATTGTGGGTGGATAAGGCGTCTATGCTTGAAACTGATCCTTAAGATTGGAATCGTTTAGCGTCTATCTATTCCGTGTATTCTTGTGAGGAGAAGCCCCCTTTCCCTGCTTTCTAGATCTTTATGACGAATAGGTTTGATGATTCCGTTGTCTCTCTTTCCTAGGCCTGTTCCGGGTGTGTACCCGGATCTAAGCTCCGAAACCTGCTTTTCTTTTCTTAAGCCCGACGTCTGTCACTTTCAATAGTAATATTCTATGTCCTCCTTCGCTTGACCTATTTGAATTGAACTAGAGCTTTCTTTCTTGACAGACAGACCGGATTTCCAACTAGATTCCTATTGAGACCCTTGACGACCTACCAGATGATCATCCTAGAGTTCCCTCTAGCAAAGTTTTGTCAAAAGACATAGACCGTGGCGTGGCATTAGTTCTAGCTCTCATTTCTTGCTTTTTTTTTATAGCTAACTGCCCAAAGAAGGTTAGAGAAGGCTCAGGTATGATTAAGTCTCAATCGATTCTCACTACCGAATCGATTTCTCCCAAGGCTAAAGAAAGCACTGAGCCTGCTCCGAAAATGCTGTGAGAAAGAGGATCTGTTGGTTTAGGAAAACTATCACTTTTGGTTCATGAAGAAGCGGCCCCTCCGCATCAAGATAGTCAATCGATAGAGGTGTTGGGGTCTTATTCCTAAAATCGGTTATCGGTGAAATGACTCTCATTGGTTGGAAGTACCAAAGACTCCCTAGCTTCCTGAAAACCAAAGTAAGAGCATCTTCTCCTTCAATTGCGCTAACAGCTCAAATAGCAACGATGGTAATGACGATAGCTTTACAGGAATTGCTTTAGGGATTCTATTTGAAAAAAGTATAATGCCACATCTGACTCAACAGCTTCTTCTTCCTTTTCTTCTTCATGTGCAAAAAAAAGCCCTTCCACTATATGCAAGCACTTTTCTTGCTGTAGAAAGTATAAAGTCTCGCAAGTAAGGCAGCAAGAAGAAGAGGAGGCTCGGCCATTAACAGTTGCGTTAGAATTGCCTCTCCATCCGCCGCTGAAGAAAGAATCTCACCCTTCCGCTGTCCCTACTATTCGACATTTCCCGGAGGAGTCAATCAGTGAGGGAGGGCAGATTCAAGACTGAACAGCCTTCCTACTCCATTCTCTATCCTCCGAATCAATCGCTAATGTATAACCTTTGAAAAGCTTTCATTGGAACTTCCCCTTTCCCGATCAATAGGCTGTTAGGGCTTTAGCCCAAGAACCCGATGCCCATTCAATAGAAGAAGTTGTTCGACCTTCGGAACCTGGTTATGAGATTCGATCGAGATTCGTTGTTCGATCTTGAAGCAAGCATTTTTCGTCCAGCCGGAGGAATAGTCGTTATTTCACCATTTGAATAACCTTGAAAAAAGCCTTCCTCAGCAGAGAACAGAGAGGTACTACCTACTTTCTTCCATTTTCCTTTTATGACTGCTGTCTTAAACCTTTCTACTTTAACACAGGCACCTAATATAATACATCCGGGACAGAAGTTTGACCGAATCGCACCCCAACCACCTTTGGAGGAAAGCCAGATGGGACCAATCGAGGAAGCAGATCCAATTCCAACAACTGAAGACATTTTTGTTCAAGTTCCAAGGGCTGAGCACCAAGAAGAAATAGAGCATCAACCCGAGGAAATGAATCCTAACCGGGATGGGATAGAAGGACCTCTGATTGCAGAGCCGGAAGCCAACCATGGGGAATCAGTGACACCGAGCAATGATGCTCAAATCGCTCCGCTGCAACGACTCTCATTTCAGATGAGCATTCTTCTCAAGTTGGCGAAGGTGTCCGATCTACTAGCTCTACTCCAACCAATCCGGAGACTACAAGACCTTCACCTCAATCTCCACCGGTTCCCACTTAAAGCAAAGCATTACCTAAGGTAGATCATTTATCTATCAAAACTCCTTCCAGTTTGCCATAAACCTTCTTGGCTAACTGTTGACATCATCTTCAATCTCAGACTATTGGGATTGGAGCAAGAGTGGAATGGAAGAAAGCTGTCCTTATCTTCTCCTCCAACCGGTACCTCCTCCCGACATGAAGGAATGCCCGAGATTCCTTCGGGGGCTGGTATGTCCTTTCAGTTCTGGTCTGGGGAACGCCGATCAAAGAAAGCACTCCTATACTGCCTGGTGTTGATTCGGCAATTTGCGTCTAGTCTAGTGGGGAGCTTTGTCATCTCAAAGAATAAGCGGATCTTCCCTTGCATGCGGATCTGAAAGTCGTGGATCTCGGCCGGTAGCTGCTTTCTGCTCTCCTTATTAGTGCCAACTCCGCTAGGTATAGGTAGGGAGTCTTCTACAAGTCGCATTACTGGTCGATGACCTGATTTTGGAAGCAGTCGAGATGCCTTTCCTGGGGGAACCCTTCCTTGCATTCTATTATTGTATTCGCTGAAATCGCGCCTGAATCGGCGGATCAAAGATAGGAATACCAGACTTTCACTGCGATAGGTGGATTGGATGAGAGGCCGCTATTTGCTTCTCCTGTTCGCTCTAGTTCACCTGGTTTACAACGGTCTGTTTGCTAGGTTTTAGACAAGGGCTAAGGGCGAGTCATCCCTCTTAGCAGCTCTTTCCTAATCAATCAGCTTTTGTGCTCTCCCAAAACAGCGGAAAGACTTTTAAGAATTCCACCAACTACTGATCTCATGAAAGGGAATACTTATAAGACTTTCTTTCTCTTGCACCACGCCGGAACGTATGGACACTGCCTAAAGTGAAGTAAGAAGGAATCGGGGTGGCTAGCTTTCCTGCTTCTGTGCTTGTTATTAAGAAGATAGAAAAGATATAGCTATCTCCCGTAGGCTACTCTTTAGAGCGTTTCACTCGTTTAAGGAAGACTCATACAGCCTAAGACAACAGGGTTTACGAACAGGGGTTATTCCCATATATATGGATGGATGTGACTTTTGTGCTTCATTTAGTTTTGCGTATCAGTTAAGTTTCAGGTCTGTGCCTGAGGCCTGGACCAGAAAGCTTTAATGGCGGGGGCAGAAACGGAAGCAGGTACGAATAGAAGAAGGCCCAGAATAGCCAAGCCAAAGGGGTCCTATTAAGTGGTCCAATCAGTCTAATGCGTAATGTCCGGTATCGGGAGTCTTTTAGTAATCCACAGATTAGGAACCGAGTGGGGAAGTGAGCTCTACTCTAAACTCTATCTAAAGGCTGCTCTGCCACCTAGGGGATAGGAAACCTATTCCTTTTAGTCCGATTCGATTCGCCTGCCTCGAAGACTGGAATTAGGCCCCTACTGATGATAGGATTGATTCGAAGCAAAAGAAATGGTCCCTTCTCCGCTACGGGAGATGCTAGAAGAAAAGAAGATAAGCCCCGGGGGGCTATTACTATTACACAGGCTAGCAGACAACCCTCAATTACATCGAGCCTTGTAACAACCAAAAAGAAGTAAGCCTTCCTTACTACAATGGTAGGGTTTGGAATGCTTACGGAATGGAAAGCTAGGACGAAAGGGCCAGCATCAGACATAGGGACTACGGTATATACGTAATAGCCGGACTAAGAGATTAAAAAAAACTAGTACAGAAAAGGCAATAGCCCCTTCCACGACTAAGAAAGTTGGGGGGATCCTTCGCTTTTTCAGAATACGGGATAGTACGGTAGTAATGGGCGGAATAAGTAAAGTCGGCTGGCTGGCGGGAGAGAGGGAAAGAGAAGTAAGGTTACACGATCGAAGACATCCACTGAGGAAAGAAAAATTATGCCGGAGAAATCTTACAAGACAAATTACTAAAAAAGGCAATTCGCCAAGCAAGAAAGAAAATCCATTCTTTTCTTTGATGAAGGAGGAAAAAGAAAGAAATAAAGCAAGAATCAAAAGTTTTCGAGCCTTCGTGACACAACAAGGCCAGGAACTTAACACTCGCTAAAAGATAAAAGCGTCCTTGCTTCACTTCATCAAGGAGTTTCACAGACTCAAACAAAAGGAACTCGCTCTACAGGACCGGCATAGGGGTTACGTGCTACGGATTACGGACTAGATGGAATAGGCTTTTTTGACCTCTCCTTCCTTTCATCTTTGGCATCTCTCTTCTCTTATGATACCTTACCACTTTAGGGACTACCGGAATAGAATAAGACTGGTCGGAAGACTTCCAGGGCTTGGAATGATTCCTTTTCGCCGGTAAAGCAGTTACAACCGCACTTCCATTCACTCACTGAACAATAAACAGACTTGACATCGCTCCTCACTCAACGAAGACGAAAAAGGAAAGAATTTATCGGGAGCAATATCAACTACCTAGACCGACCTGCTCTAATAGAATTCCATAAACACAACGCGAAGAGACTTTACTGAATGACTTGATCGATCGTACTAGATAGATAGGTATCAGATAGACCATAAACCTTTCATACGCTATTTTTGAGCCAATCTCGCACTTGACACGCAATAAAGACCTGGCTTTCTTCAAAGGACGGATAGGATCTTAGCCTACCTGGGACCGGCTCTATGAGCACGGGCGGTGGTTTCTCGATCAACTTTCTTAGTCTGAATCAGAAAGAAAAGACAGTGAAGAGCAGGGATTTTTCACATCTTTTATGATATTTCATTCATAGCAAGGTTCTTTTTTTTTTCCATAAAGAAGACACTTACAATTGCAGGAATAGGCGATCAAGCGGTTGCGACCATCACCTACGAGAAATCCCACTTCAAGGATCGAAAGGAAGAAAAGCTTCTTATTTAGTGATTGCACGGGATTAATTGTTAATTATCGAAATTAGTTAAACTTACAAGATCTCCGTTGCCGCCCAGCTCTTCCTTTAATAAAGCAATTGCCCATGTTCAAGCGCCTAGAGAGGAAGAAGCAAAGCTAGTCTTCTTACCACCTACCGCTACCACAAAGAGAAATCCCATTTGTATTCGCAGCTAACCACGAAGAGAGTGAACCGTCGACTTGAGCACCAACAGCTACCACTCCGACATTTGCTACTGCTACCGGGGTTGAACTTGAACGAGGAAAGTCGGGATTTTAGGCATAACTTTTTTTTCCTTCCTATAGGGAGTTGAGAAAAGACCATGCTACCATAGTCACAAACAAGGTACGAAGCGGGGAAAGCATTTTCACAAGACAAGACCAAAGAACGGTATTTGAAGCTTCAAGCATTCGTTCCGAGTCGACAAAAGCAGAGAAGATCACAGTCGGTCCTGTTCTTCGAACCGAGTGAACAACTTCTACTAGCCCTCCAAGAGCTATATCGGTGGCCCTCGGGTACTTATTTAATATTTAATTACGATAGGACGACTAATCAAAATTCAGCTTCCGAAAAGCCAGTTCTATTATATAATAAATTTCTATCACTTTCTTCTCTTAGCCCCGTAGTATCTAATTACTTTTTATTTTATTTCCCGGAACACTAACTTAACCTTAAAGTTAAGATAGTTAGAGAGTCAAAAAGAAAAGAAGGCACAACGTTGACACACAGTTCATTGATAAATGTCACGAGTTTGGCTAAGCAACTAGTTAGTTCAATCAGGACTGCCCTGCTGTAACCTAGGGATCACCTGGTGAATGGTCTCGGGCAAGCATGTTGAAGTGCTCGTGTATTCCACTCTACCTCGGGAAGATGAGCTTGCCGAGTTTCAACAACTGAACTTAGCCCGAGGGAATTATGCTATGGGCACATCGAAAAACTTTCAAAAGCAAGACAGGAAAAACGCCTTATGCCCCACCATGGGGCCATGAAGTTTACCTGCTGAATTAGTAGTGCCTTCAATCATAAGAGCAAAGCAACACCAACTAACTCAATAGGAATATGCAGAACAAATAATGGAGTTAGAGCAGCCGGATGAAGCAAGGCTTCACGCTTTAACTGTAATAAAGGCAAAAAAAGGGTAGCTCGATCATACAATAAGAAAGTAAAGAATAAGTGAAGCATTGGCTAACTGGTTTGGAAGCTACACTTGCCCAGAACCAATGATCCCAAGTTTGGTAAGTTCTCTTCAAATTGGGATGGACCCTTCATCATAATAAGAGAAAGACTGACAAACGGAGCTTATAGACTAAGGTATACTTCAGGTGGGGATTCCCCTCAAAAAAAAAGGACATTACCCATCAAAGTAGGTTGCCTAAAAACTTCAGCTTCTTCCCAAGCTAAAGATACACCCTGTCTTCCATGTGGGGTGTCTAAAGCCATACCATCCAGACATGGAAGACCCTAAAGAGGCGAGGCCACCGGCAAGGATGACGACTTCCTTGTCTTCGGTCGTAGGGTGCAAGCGAAGGAAGATGGGAAAGTCAGGGAGGGAGTAAAGGTGCGGAGTTAGGACTGAGCACTTCTTTGAATTGAGAAGAGGTGCTTACCCGTAAGCCTAAAGCTAAAGGGAAGAGAAAGAGATCAAGCTAGGGATGCGCGTGAATTGAATGTCTATCACTCGTACCCAAGGTGGGGGGGAGGAAAAAGCTATTGTGATTGCTAACGTCTTTAAAGGGGGAGCTCCTGTCCCTTGCTATTGCGGTCACATAAAGGTTAAGAGCGAGGGGATGCTTCATCCGATCTTAGTCTTTTTGGTTTACATCAGAGATTTCTGGGGGAAGTGCCATCCCCGATTTCTATTCTAGTTAGAGGATAACCCTTAAGTAGGGAAAGCCCTTAAAGCAAAATAGTCATCCACAAATTTCAGACTGGCTAAGTCCTTCTTCCCTTTCCCTATAGGAAGAACGTTCATGAAATGTCTCATTCATCATAGAACGGACGGGAGGCATCGAAGATGCGCTATCAGACTACCGGTTTTGATCTACTCTACTTACTTTTCCGAGCTACTTTTGAACAGAGGCTTCGTAGCCCATTAGCCCTTTTTTCCTTCCCTAAACAAATGTTGAATCTCATTCAACCAGGTAGTATATAAAAATTATACCACTTTTAAAGCGCCATAAGCAAGTGGTTCGCTCAAGCAAAGCAATGGAGTTTGCGATACTTCAAAGCGTTACGGTAGTACTTCTAGCAAGGAAATAGTAAGATTAAGATAAGACCCTCTAACCAGAATTCGATTACACACGAGCTGCCAAGGCGCTGACTCAAAGGTTGATACGATTTGACTGGCTTAGGGAATAAGCGATGCCATCGATTTAGCTGTTGGAGTACGGGCATTAGTAGTAGTAGCATAACTAGAGCGAAGGCCATGGCATTAAATGCTCTTTTCTCTCTCTCGCAATCGGGCATGTTGCGGCGTAAACGGTGATAATTTTTGTAGCGTTTGAACGGGGTTCATTTGCAAAAGTTGGGGAAGGAGCTGCTAGTGTTTTCGACAACTCAGCTCTTTGACTTGCCACATCTATTATCTATATCTAGATCCAAGCCAAGAAAAGAATAAGTGAGAACAAGCAACAAGCTTAAGCACAGAAATCGAATAGGCTGTTCGGGAGCTAATAGAGATTGGCAATAAGAATACAGAGGTGCCTAGCTTTTTAACAGCAGCAAATCGGCATATCGCTATTTCTATTCTTATCTTAGGAATCCCGACATTCCTTCTTCTTGATAGCATAGAGGCGAAGCGGTAAATACCGAGGAAAGAAGATAATAAAATTCTTTTTATCCCACGCCAAGATAGTAAGTGTTCTGTGGAGGAAGGAAGCCAGGCATAGAGGAGAGGTGTGTATCTGCCTTGGAAGTTTGAATACCCAAGGGTGGGTCCTTTGACGAGCTGAAAGAAAGTTGAAAAAAGGGCTTCCGCAAGGGATGAAGAATAGGTGACAAATGCCACAGAAGGAACAGAATAGGCATCGAGCAGAGAAGAGGCCGCAAGCACATTCATTGATGCATCGAATGCAAATGTTTTCGCCTTATCCGCGGATTCCTGTCTTTTGCTCATATTGTTTACTATAAATTAGTCTGGGGTTTCAACTTTTTACTTATTTACTTCTACTTGAACCGTTCAACAGGTTAAAAAAACCTGGCTCAGCACTACTCAACTTATGGGGTCTCACATACCCTTAAGACAAGAACTGGAGCAGTCAGCCGTTTAAAGTAAACTCCCCCTCCCCCCACACTCTAAGTAGCTCTAAGGCCTAATATCGGCATGTAACTGAGAAAGATGGGATTCGGTCAACAAACAAAGGAAATTAAAACACACCCTTCTTTCTGTCGACAATGATGAAAACCAGAAAGTCAAGCCTTTCACTTCATTGTTCAAGCTTTTGAACATGGGTTGAGTTCATACATTATGAATGCTTTCCTAAAAAAGACAGACTACCAATTCCTTTGAAGCTACTACCGAAGCTGGCTTGCTTCTTTTGCTTACCCTTACCAGTTGGGGGGTTTCCAGAGAAAGAAGATCCGGTTGGGCTTTGGATTTCTAGTCTTGCCGTTGCCTTAGTAAGTTGCTGCTGTACTTCACCCATGTCACTAAAAATCCTTCTTATCTTATTAGATGTCTCTATTATTTTGTTTTATAGATATAAAGAGAAATTTACCAGTGGAATATAGGAGATAAGGCTATGGAAAACAAGATAGAGATTATATAGACACTAAATATATACGACCAATTGAAAAGTACTCAATCATAGGGGTTCAATTCGATCTTAGGCGATGGAGCAAGAAGTTGTTCTCACGCTTTCTGGCTCAGTCAAGTGACAATACAATGGGTGGATAGGTACTTGGACAGAAGATTAGGGCGGTATTCAGAGAACTTCGGTAAGATCCCTTCCTAGAAATGCTATAACTGATGTTCAATTACCGCACCTAATGAGCTTGAATGAAAGACCTTTGGGCATCGATCGGAATTACATTAATATAAACCATCTCCATGTGATCAAAGTACAAAAATTGGCATAGGTAGGACTGGACAAGACGACTTTCATTTGTATCGGAGGTTGGGAATGACTATTTGATTCTGACTACGCCGGGTCTTTCATCACAAATGTCAAATCTCATGGACGAGGAAACAAGCAAGTTGATCTCAGGTGAAAGAGAAGAATAGCTTGCATCTCGGACAAAGACTCACTTCAATAGCTAAACCCCATACCATATGTGTATCTATCCGTCACGAGCAATCGAATGACTTTTTAGGGACTCAAGTCAGCTACGAAAGGTTAAGCGGGATATCTATTCTTTCTAAATAGACTACTTGTGAATCAGGGACTAGGGAAAAAAACAAGAAAAGGGATAGACGTTAGCCGGAGAAAGGGCCTACTCAATCTCCGAAAGGTAGCTAGAATCGATTCTATTCTAAGGTGCAATGCAAGGTTTTGATTTTATTCCTGGGGCTCAAGGAGAACGAGGTTGTTTTGAATCAAGGTTTTCCCAGCGACTCTCTGCTGCTTTGACTTAGCTGCAAACAGCTCACCTGCCTTTGCGGAAGGCCCTGTATAGCCGGGGAGTGAGGAAGTGGGACTGTGGAACAAACCAGTAGCAATAAAATAAATAAGAAGGTGCCATCCTCACCTCAAGTTAGAATTCTGCTTGAACTGGATGCTCTACAGCTAATGGGATAGAAGAAAGCCTAAGCAAGGCAGATCCATAGGCCATAGGCTAAGGAGAGAAACCCGGTATTCGACCTAACCTATGAGCTTCTGGGCAAAACTGTGCTTTAAACATACCCTTTGGGTTATAGTTTCGAAAGCCTTAGCTTCGTCTCGGAAGTTCCACAGGAACGTAAGCCAACTTAACTCCCAACTCTCATTAGCGAAGCTAGAGTAGCAATCTTTCTATCAATGACTTTCCTTGCCATCTTGATTGCCGCTCCGTGTGGAATTGGACCTAGAAGAATGAGTCTGGACTGAAAGCCCTTCCCACCTCCTTGGAATAGAAAGTTTTTTCCTCTGTTGTTGAATCGGTTCTATCTGAATCCTTCCCTGAGACTGGAAAAAGGGACTACGGGCGGCTACCAACAAGACTGACGAGTCCAGATGGATGACTAATCTACAGAATCGAAGGAAACTGGAAGAACGAGAGAGTCTGCCTCTTAAGTAAGAGACTGACTTGGGATTCCCACTAGATCCACTGAAGCTATATTGGCATATCTCTTCTAATTTGAACCTTCCCCACCGGTGAAAGCCCACATTTTTAGTTAATGCACGGCTTCGAAAAGAAAATTGTTTGATCCAGCCCAGGGGCTAAAGTAAAGCTCATCGGCCCATTTCCACTAATAGACAAGCCAAAATTAGAAAGTTTTTCATTCTCCTATACCAGATAAACTAATCAAAAATAGGCTTTTTCAAAGCTCGTCCTAACCCAAAAGCAGGTCGATGCCTAAAAACACGGGGTTGAGTCAAATGTATTATTTTCCTAAAGTTTTCCCTTCTATAAATAAGGGTTATGCCCCAAAACAGGCTATTTCATCGTAACTCTATTAAGGGCAGATGGCTATGAGAGGGTGTGAATCGGAAGCCCTAGACCATACCAACTCGCTTCAGACTCACTTTCCAGCTCACAATTGAGAAAGTGTTCAACTTCAAAGGAAGTCTATTTGTTCATTAGAAAGAAGCGAGAGTACCTCGAGCTATTGCCCAGCTAGGATGCCCTATTTTGTCACGAATCCGCCCCAGTAATTGAACACCTCGTCCTGATCAATTTACTAGCAAAAGCTAGCGACTCCGATAAATGGATGAGATGGAAAAGCCTTATTATTGTCCTAATTTCCGGTTGACTGATTAGCCCTGCCATCTTACCTTCCAAGGTAGCCCACGGTTAGAGCTGCTTTTTTTCTCTTATAAAGTCTTTCCTTGCAGGAACATGCTATGGATTAAGAGATCCGCGAAGGAACGTCCAAACAAGAAATATGACCCATAAAGCATTATACCGAGCCATCCATTAAGGAATGCTTAAGGATAAGGAAGGAGAAAGGCTCGAAACCATGCCCGAGGATCAATTCACTTCACCAACAGCCATAGCATTGGTCCCTCACCTCCAATCAAAGGCATTTCCAGCAATAAAATAAAGAAGATCTCTCTACAGATGACCTTCGGCTCAACTATGTTTTCCTCCACTTTCAGCTTCGGTGCACTTACTTCTCAGGCAGGAGCAGGGATCCTGTTTCCTTGATAAGAGGGCAGAGAGAGCGTGTTTATTGCTCTGGTGTGTGCGGAGATCGATGCATGTTGAAGAGTGGATCGTAATCCTTTCATTTTGTTCGTGCTTGGTAAATGAAAAGAAATGGAATCTTTTTCGCAGTGGAATCAGTACCCTACCTAGGTAGAGCACAGTCGATTCCATCCATTTCAAAAGCGGAATGCAGTGTAACCGAGCTTAGGCTGAAAGAAGAATGGAAATAACTTATAACTTAGCCCTATCCTAGAAATCGAAATTGGACTTACTGGATGAGAAGTTTCGACTTGTGCAATTCTCTCCTGTCTCTTTCTTACCAGGATGATACGGTACGTAGCCCGAAGCGAGGAGAAGATAAACGCAGTCACTTCTTCTTCTTCCCAGTGAGCTCATAGATATCAGAGTAAGCAAGTCCCTTTCTAAGACAAATTGCATATAGAAAGTCTCTAAACAAAGCAGACTTGAATGAAAGGGAAGTTCACTTGTGCTCAACCGAAAGGATAAAGAGTGGAGCGTACTCGACCAACGGGAGAGGAATTGGGGGATATCCTGACCTTGACGCTCTTAGTTCAATTCGGTAGAACGTGGGTCTCCAAAACCCAATGCCGTAGGTTCAAATCCTACAGAGCGTGATTCCGCTTTGTCGCCTAGTAAGAAAGAGAGAGGACGGAATTTTATTGAGAATGGACCTCTCCCAGGACAGGAATTTGAGTTGAAGATGGGGTAGAGTTTGCCCAATCTGTATTTGGGATTTCGTTCTCGAAGGAGTTATGCTAAACGCCCTTCATTCTCTTTTGATGTGACCCGTGTTAAATCCGCCAAATGAGTGGGATTGGATTAGTCTTTTAGACTTTCACTTGGGATGGGAATCGAAGAACAAATAGAATTCTCCTTCGCGCCAGCCTATTCGCTTTGGTCGGTCTCGAAGTGGAAGGCTAGAGGATCTCAACCACTTCTTTTGAATCGAAACCACAGAAAAAGTGGTAATTCGTTAATAAATAGCACGGATCGAATGAGAAGGATGGTCAGTTAAGGTAACCTAGAAGCAAACCAAAGGAACTCCGTACCGGAGACCCCTCCAAGTAAAGTAACAGGATGAGTTAACTTACTGTCCGCAAGGATAAAACCCATATAGGACGGACCTTTCTTTGCAACCTCATCGTAAAGACGCCAGAGCAATCCAAATCGGATTAACTCAGGGTCCTCACTCTTCACCTTCCAGTGTCGAGTGAAGACAGGTGCATCGAAGAAGTCATTAAGGAGTAAACTAGGCAGAAGTGCTTGAGTATAATACCATTTAACGTACTGGAGCCAATTGGCTGTCCATGAACGTAAAAGGGTGACCTCAGTGAGATACGCCATAGACTCAGACTTATAAATCGAGTCTGGCGGGACCACTAGGTCTTTGGGCTTATAGGCCCGTCTTAATAAGCTTATTAAGTGACCCTTCAGATAAGGACTAAGAGGGTGACCCCTTCCTAGCCACAAATCAAATGGTAAGCAAGACTTAAACCAAACACTCCTCAAACGTTCATACCGTTTTGAGAGAGTGCTGGAGAGTCGCGAGATTACTCTAAATCCAGCACCATGAAGCCTACAGAAAGTGCTAAACCTCTTTTTTTAATAACTAGAAGAGATAAAGCACCAGGCAAATGATGAGAATTAAGCAGGTTTCGGATCGACACAGGGGACAAATTTACACCAAAAGAAAAGCGCTTCGCAAACTCAGCAGACCCTGAGTGTGAGATTAGAGACTTTGACATTGATATGTCAACTCCCAACTCCGCTAGAGTCTGTTTATAAATCTTGGCGACCTCGATGCCGCATATAACAACATCATCCCCAAGGATCGCATACTTATCAAACTTCTGTCCAGGGTGCACTTGCTCTGCACAATACATCACCAATAAATGGTGAGTAAGAGTGAAGAGAGGCCAAGAGAAGAGGAGTAATAACCCAAACAAAGGCTGTCCTACTCTTAAAGTTAAGGACTTAACCTGAGGTATCTTCTTCAAGAAAGGAGCCCTGAATGGATAGGACCTGAAAGCGCTACATACAAACGCCGACAGGGAATTAAGAGCTGCGCAATCAACGCACTCTGTAACCCAAGCCAAGCCCTATCGGTAGCAGACTGAAGGTCAAATGAGTAAGCGTTCATCTCTCCGACCAACCTACTGAATGGCTTTATCTGAAAAAATGTGCCGTCAGTAGGAAGAGTCCTTAAGACTTTCATTAGGAAGTCATGGACTGGTCGCAGAAGACGTTGAAGAACAAATTTACATAAAGCGTTCTCCTCTTTCCAGCACCAGAGCTAGTCGAGAAGGCTAACCGCCCGGGAGCCCTACTATGAGAAGCGAGAACATCAGAATAAGTACTCATATCTCTGAGGAATATACCTAAAGATTAGGGTCTTATAAGATTGAGACACCTCTTATACTTTGTTGTTAATGAGGCGTTCTTTCTCTTTAGACTCAGGAAGAGAGACTATGGACTCTACAATTCTGTTCGACAGCCGTTTGGCGGCTCGACAAAGACTGAAGAAAGAAAGATAGAGTTTCACAAGTAAATCAGCCTTATCATCTTTTCGTCTTATCATTTTTCTATGAAAAGCTGGTATAATCTTAGGATATCCAGAACCAGCTAAAGCTACTGGAAAAGGTAATAGGGTTGGTTGCCATGGATCCCCGCCGTAAGCCTTCAACAGGCTTACGGCGCACTGCTTCAAGTAAAGTGCAGTGAATAAGGGACCAGACTTCCTAACTAACTAACCTAAGTACCTCTTTAGCGAATAGGTGCGCTCCAATGCAAAGTTCTTTGGTGTAACCGTCGGACACTACTAATATCACCCTTTTGAGGATGAGCATTAGTAGATCAAGATCTTCCAAAATCTCATCTGATCTGATAGGCTTCAAACGTACTATGAATCTATCAATCTACTCTACTGTGGCTTTTCTCCCGGACTCCCTCCTTCCTTATTCTTATTCAATTAAAAGTAAAGTAAGGAAGATAAAAGATAAAGAAGAATCCTAACCATAAGATAACCGGATCTTTCTCAGAGTAACTGAATGCAAGTCTTTACCTTTGGCTAGATATAGAGTCGAGTGAGGCGAAATGAATTGCGTATATAAATATAGCAAGTAGTTTTAGTTTCGTGAACGTGATTTGTGTGGGGTCAATGTACTTGCCGAAACTCGCTTGGCAAGACGAATAATCTTAGCCAAAGCGAAGATTGACATGCCGCGAATCCTCTTGAAAGAGAGGGATGGGGTTTCTCTCGCTTTCTCTTTTCCTCCCAAAGTTCGATCCTTATAATATAAGCTTTATACACAAGGCAAGAGCCTTCGGGTATTCTTTTCTTCGGATGATAACGGTATGACCAAAAGGGCGAGACCCAGGAGTATTGATGTCTAGGACCGGGTGGAAGGAGCCATCTCCATACTCTCTAGTGGCACGAACTGACCTCCTAATTCTATAGAAGGCATGAAGCTCACGTTC